AATGGATCTTGCATGCATATAGTATCATAAAATCAAGGATTGTGTATGTCCAATTCTCTTGAATCATTAGTGCTGTTTTTCCTTCGTTAATGCTCATAGGATAAAAAAGAGGTAGGGATGACAGGATTTGAACCCGTGACATTTTGTACCCAAAACAAACGCGCTACCAAGCTGCGCTACATCCCTTTCATTTCAATTGTCCTACAGTGTCATTGTAGAGAATCCACGTCCTGTTTTCCACATCGTTATTTCCTACATGGATATAGGAATTCTCTTGCCATTTATTCTTTTTTTTTTTTCTCATGGCTCATATAACATATAATAAATAAAAAAATTATATACATTATAGACATAGTAAACCCAACATATAAATAAATCTTTATCGGCAATGCTCCGAAAGAGGGAAACGCCCTTTTCTCTGTTGTAAGGAAAGGAAAATCTCATCTACTGGGTTGTTTTATATATCTATTTTAGTTAAGAATTTCGCGTACAAATACAAGCGATCCTTAACTACATATGCATATGATCATATATGTATTACAAAAAAAGGAGGCTTTTCAATGCGAAATCTAAAAACATATCTTTCTGTGGCACCTGTGCTAAGTACTCTATGGTTTGGGTCTTTAGCAGGTTTATTGATAGAGATCAATCGTTTATTCCCGGATGCGTTGACATTCCCATTTTTTTCATTCTAGTTATTGACATAGGAAGGGCTTAAAAAGATTAGAGATACGCTAAATTCTCTCTGACGAATCCCTCTCCCTTTCTCTTCCTTTCTTTGTTTTGCTCTTTTGTCATTTTTTTGAGGATTAAAGAAAAAAAAAGTGGGTTCAACCGCATCGAAATTTGGGCTCAGGCTCGAATTAATTTAATATTATTATATTAATATATTAAAATCATAGAGGGCAACAAAATTATACAAGATACTTAAATGAAATACTATTACTATACCGAGATTCTATCTAAATAATTAATAGTTAGAAATCATTGTATTACTTATTTTTCTTTTTTCTCTATTGATTGTAACAAAATCTTTCATAATAGGATTTCAGGTTAGCAACTTCTTTTTTTTTTTTTCGTTTCGGATCGAAAATGAAAGAAAAGAATTGAGTGAATCCAAAATTCAAAGGAGGTTAGGTTCATGGCGAAGGGTAAAGATGTCAGAATAACAGTTATTTTGGAATGTAACAGTTGTCGAAAGGATAGTAATAAGGAATCACCAGGCATTTCCAGATATATTACCCAAAAGAATCGACACAATACGCCTAGTCGACTGGAATTGAGAAAATTCTGTCCCTATTGTTACAAACATATGATTCATGGGGAGATAAAGAAATAGATCAAAGAAAACCGCGTGTACCTTCCCTTCAGGATTCAAGAAAGGGGAACAAATTTTTCAAAATTACATATAAACATATAATTATAAAATAAACAAATAAACCAATCAACTCCTATTTCCGTCAAATCCAAAATGAGAATTAAGAAATAGGATTTTAGAGATAAGGAATAAACCATGGAAAAATCCAAGCTTTTTCTTAAATCCAAGCGATCTTTTCGTAGGCGTTTGCCCCCAATTGGACCGGGGGATCGAATTGATTATAGAAACATAAGTTTAATTAGTCGATTTATTAGTGAGCAAGGAAAAATATTATCTAGACGAGTGAATAGATTGACTTTGAAACAACAACGATTAATTACTATTGCTATAAAACAAGCTCGTACTTTATCTTCGTTACCTTTTCTTCGTAATGAAGAATCTGCGAATAGAACTAAGTATACTCCTAGAACTACGGGTACTCGAACCAGAAAGAAATAGGTCTATTTCTCAATTGATTGAATCAAAATTCAAAAATGAAGAAGAAACCTTTTTTTATGGAAACGCATTCAGTTATTTTGACTACTTTTTAATAATCCTATTTCTTTTTACTCTCCCTTCCCGGAGTTCATTCTCCGGGGGACCTCCCTTTAAAGCATTCCGATGAATTCCCCCAATCAATCTCCTTATTTAACGATCTCATTGGAAATTGTATAAAGACAATTTGTATTTGATATGGCTAGTTGTGCAAGAATTTTACGATTAAGAAGCAACCGTCTCTTGTACAGATTATTTATGGATCTACTATAACTATAGGATACCCCGTTCTCGCGAATTACTGCATTTATTCGAGTGATCCACAGACGACGAAAATTTATCTTTCGGCTTCCCCTATCCCGATGAGAAGAAGCCAAAGCTCGAATTCTTTGTTGAATAGCAGTTCGCATAAGTCTTGAATGGGACCCTCGAAAGGTTGATACACATAAACGCGTTTTTGTTCTACGTCTACGAGCTATATACCCTCGTCTAGTTCTGGTCATTGAAGCAAAATAAACTTTGATGAATAACTTAATTTATTTTTTCTTTCAGTCATCCCTCTCGTCTTTCCTAGTCTATTAATAACAAAACGGATTCTTCCGATGTATAAAATACAAATTCCAATGGCTTTTGCTGCTCTGACCTTCCCAACCACGATTTTTTTTTACGGGCATTTCACCTCGAAATAAGAAATTGTATTGATACTAGGTATCCAAAAATATTAAATTTAAAATTGAGTATAAATAGAGTATTGTATTAAAGTAGGAATACCGAGTAAAGGGAAATTTATAAATAAATAGTGGGTTCCTTCGTTTCTATGGTTACTTCGTAAACGGTGAGGTCCTTTCTATACACCGGAGCTCCTTCCCCATTCAATCAATGTTATTAGTAACTTGTACAGTTCACATTCTTTGACTCTACCCATGAATTATCCAATAATAGATCTTTTCACAATGAGATCTACTCATACAGTAACGGCATTTAATTATGAAAGTTGGCTAGGTAGCTGACCCTGTTAGTCCGTTCTTGCAAGAGTGAGAGCATAATTTTTCTGCTTCCTAAATACCAATTCCCCCGCTTAATGGACAACCATTTGCTACCACTGGGAGTTGCTTATCATCTACAATTAAGGTGATTGGATTTGCACCAATAGAAACCATAAATTTCATACACAATGTAGGTCTTTTGTTAGATAGTGAATGGAAAAATTCCATCCTATTCATTGGTACTGGTCATTGATACTGGAAAAAGCGTTTTCTTTCTTTTGTTCCAGCTTATCTTATGATTTGAACGAGTCGCACATACACCCTAGTACATGTTCCTCGACGCTGAGGACATCCCCGAAGAGCGGGGGATTTTGTGACATTTTTGATTGGCTGTCTTGTGTTTCTAATAAGTTGTTTAATAGTTGGCATGCTGAATCATATACAAAATGGGCTGGTTTAGATCGATCCTAACCGGATGATTATGTTTTTTTTCTTCTATTTTTTTCTTCTATTTAATACTAGAAGAAAAAAAAACATAATCATCCGGTTAGGAATTGAACCTACCAACTATCCTTATCCCCTCCTAGTAACCCTCCCCCCAAAAATCGATTTATGAAATTAGAACTCGAAATCCTTGAATTAAACTCATCAATGAAAAGTAATAACGATATTTTTTATACCCTTTTTTTTAGTTCGGATGGAGCGGGATAATAATTTCTCATTCCGAATCTGTAAACGAACAAGATAAGAGATCAACAATACGATCGATGTCTTTAGGATCCTCGAATGGAATGGAAGTAGACCGACATTTCTATTGGGGCGTTGGCTCTGTTTCCTTGGTTCTAAGATGCTAACGTATTTTGTTTCATGAGTGCGAATCTTAGAGGACAATGTAAATCCGGAGTGTAAATTCGGTGGTGGGGTAAATTTTACTTAACTCCCCGGTATTTTAGCCGGTATTTAGGACTGATTCTGCTATAAGATCTATAATTCCATACTCTTTGGCTTCGCTTGCGTCCATAAAAGTATCTCTTTCCAGGTCGGCGGCTATAACCCAGTGGGGTTGTTGTGTTCGTACGGAATATATTTTTACGATTCTGTCGCGAAACTCTGAAATTGCTCTCGATTCTAGCGTATATCCTGGTATTTCTTGCTGATAAAAGGTACCAGCAGGTTGGTGGATCATTACCCTGATGATATAACATAATGAAAGGTCCCTCTATCTTCTATCGGGTAAAGGAAAGAGCTAAAGAATAAGAAGAAGCGGAGTATATATATAATAGAAGCAAACGACAATATAGATTGATAAAAGGACAATCCAATATAGATAAAATTCAACAACCGTACAGGCAATTTTGGGGCATTGCATACGGCTCCACAATGGGATTTTTTTTCCCTTCCACGGGAAAAAAAGATCTATTGGATCCAGAAATTATCCGCCCATTTAACATCCTTGCTTTTGGGAGAGTGAAAAAGGAGTATGATGATTCCGTTGCTTCCGTGCTTTGGTTATTTAGGAATTTAACTCATATGAGATCGAGCAATCCCAAAGTTTCTTTTTTTTTTTTAGTACTCTTCGATAACATAAATTTGGCAAAATCATTTGTCGCGTGAAACCAAAAATATTTGCGACACTAAAATGAATTGCTGAGAGATATTCAGAGGTATTCCTTGATCGGAAAGATATTTTGTCTAAGCCAGCTCCCCCGATACACAATCTCACGTTATGAAAAACCATATGGGTATGTTCATACCGAATTGGAATGCCATGCTATTGTTACTCAGTAGTCTTATTCATTTTACCCGGCTAAGGCATATAGTCTTCATTACTTTCTTATGTCATTTATAACTTTACTTTTTTATTTCATTTCTAAAAAAGCTTTCCCTCAACCTCTCAACTAAGGTTAAAGATACATTGGCGCCAAGCGCGAAGGAATGCTAAGCGTTTGGTAATTTCGCCTCCGACCAGAACGAAAGATGCCATTGAAGCGGCGACTCCCATACATACTGTATTTACATCTGGTATCACAAGTTGCATCATATCATAAATGCCTACTCCGGGTACTATCCACCCGCCAGGTGAGTTTATAAATAACCATTGCTCTAAGTCCTTATCCTCTATATTGAGAAATAGCATGAGCCCCATAACTTGATTTGCTAGTTCGTCCTCTATGGAGTCTCCTAAAAAAAGTAATCTTTCTCGATGAAGTCGGTTGATTAGGATAAAATTTTATCCCTTTTAGGAACCATACGCGCACTTTTGAATGCATATGGTTCATAAAAAAAAAAAAATGGCAAAGCAAAGAAAGAATCAAAGTAAAGTATAGGTCCTCTTTTTTTTTTTTTTGAATACTTTCATACCTCCTAGAAACTTTTCGAATTAAACTCTCATTGATGTATGGTGTTTTATCTAAAAATTCCGATGTAAATTTCTTGTTCCTGAATGGGCCTCTTCAAATTTTTTAGGCTTATGTTCTACTCCGGGTAAAGATAGATGATAAAAGATACAACCGATTTCTATTTGTACATATAGGCCAAATGATTCCAATACCACTTCTTTTTGATACGACTTTTTTTTTTTCAATTTTTTTTTCACCAAATAAAATATTCTAAATATTCTGTGTAGTCATCATAAATTAGCAGTTTGAGATCATTTAATCGTTTATATGTTATAAACGTTTCTGATACAAGTGTTAAGCATATCCATATTAAATTAAAACGAACAATTGAGTATTTTCTGAACGGAGCCTGGATACTTCATTTTATTGGTCCAATCAAACTAACCATAAATTATTGTAATTAATAATATTGCTCCCTCAAGAAATTGGGCTAATTACATTTCACGCTACAAATTCTTGATAAGTTCAATTAATTTTTTGGCGAAGCAGGGGTATCTCAATCAGGGGAGAGAACGGGGAAATCCCATATGACCCAATATGTCTAACAAGCCGCACTATAGGTCAACCCAGGTTGCGTCCTCATCTCCCGGAATTCGAAAGGGGACTTTCGGAACACCAACGGGCATCTTTTGGCTGTCAAAAGATGACTTCATTCTTTGATGTGGAAACGTAACAATGAATTTTTTGTTTTCATCAAATTGAAAAGTTCATAGAGGAAGACGAAATGCATAAAGAAAAAGTTTGACGACTGGGTCGAACTGTTCAAACAAACGACGAACACCTTTCTATGCATTCGCCCATAGAAAATGGGACCAATTCCCCCATTGCGTATTGGTACTTATTGGGTATACTATAGAATAGATCTGCTTTTCTTTGTTCCGACGAACAGAATTGTTCCATTATTACCAACAAAATGGAATAAAATAAATAAGAACCCTTGCTCCGAAATAATCCACTGAAAAGCAGAAGTCTATAGCCTAGTTTTTTCCAATGCGATAAAGTTATATCTTTTTTTTTTTATTTTTCTTTGATAAAGGGGTATTTTCATGGGTTTGCCTTGGTATCGTGTTCATACCGTCGTATTGAATGATCCCGGTCGGTTGCTTGCTGTCCATATAATGCATACAGCTCTAGTTTCTGGGTGGGCTGGTTCAATGGCTCTATACGAATTAGCCGTTTTTGATCCCTCTGACCCCGTTCTTGATCCAATGTGGAGACAGGGTATGTTTGTTATACCCTTCATGACTCGTTTAGGAATAACCAATTCATGGGGAGGTTGGAGTATCACAGGAGGAACTGTAACAAATCCGGGTATTTGGAGTTACGAGGGTGTGGCCGGGGCGCATATTGTGTTTTCTGGTTTGTGCTTTTTGGCAGCTATCTGGCATTGGGTGTATTGGGATCTAGAAATATTCCGTGATGAACGTACAGGAAAACCTTCTTTGGATTTGCCCAAGATTTTTGGAATTCATTTATTTCTATCAGGGTTAGCTTGCTTTGGGTTTGGTGCATTTCATGTAACGGGCTTGTATGGTCCTGGAATATGGGTGTCCGATCCTTACGGACTAACTGGAAAAGTACAATCTGTAAGTCCTGCGTGGGGCGTAGAAGGTTTTGATCCTTTTGTTCCGGGAGGCATAGCCTCTCATCATATTGCAGCAGGGACATTGGGCATATTAGCAGGCCTATTTCATCTTAGTGTTCGTCCGCCCCAACGCCTATACAAAGGGTTGCGTATGGGTAATATTGAAACTGTTCTTTCCAGTAGTATCGCTGCTGTCTTTTTTGCGGCTTTTGTTGTTGCCGGAACTATGTGGTATGGTTCGGCAACTACCCCCATCGAATTATTCGGTCCCACCCGTTATCAATGGGATCAGGGATACTTCCAGCAAGAAATCTATCGAAGGGTTGGTGCCGGACTAGCTGAAAATCAGAGTTTATCAGAAGCCTGGTCTAAAATTCCTGAAAAATTAGCTTTTTATGATTACATCGGCAATAATCCCGCAAAGGGGGGATTATTCAGAGCGGGCTCAATGGATAACGGGGACGGAATAGCTGTTGGATGGTTAGGGCACCCTATCTTTAGAGATAAAGAGGGGCGTGAGCTTTTTGTACGTCGTATGCCTACTTTTTTTGAAACATTTCCGGTAGTTTTGGTAGATGGAGACGGAATTGTGAGAGCCGATGTTCCTTTTCGAAGGGCGGAATCGAAGTATAGTGTTGAGCAAGTAGGGGTAACTGTTGAGTTCTATGGTGGCGAACTTAACGGAGTCAGTTATAGTGATCCTGCAACTGTGAAAAAATATGCTAGACGCGCTCAATTAGGTGAAATTTTTGAATTAGATCGTGCTACTTTGAAATCTGATGGTGTTTTTCGTAGTAGTCCGAGGGGTTGGTTCACTTTTGGGCATGCTTCGTTTGCTTTGCTCTTCTTTTTCGGACACATTTGGCATGGTGCTAGAACCTTGTTCAGAGATGTTTTTGCGGGGATTGATCCAGATTTGGATGCTCAAGTAGAATTTGGAGCATTCCAAAAACTTGGGGATCCAACTACAAGGAGACAGGTAATCTGATAAACATTGATCTGATATGGTATCTTTCGCTTCTATTGGATTTTTTTTGATTTCACTTTCTACATAGATTACCAGATCAATTTTGCTGGATTTAAATCGCCCTTTTCTTTGACTCTTGTCTTTATCTGGGAGATGCTCCCAAATGAACAGGTGTGGAAGCTATAATTGTAAACCACGATCGAATTTATGGAAGCATTGGTTTATACATTCCTCTTAGTCTCGACTCTAGGAATCATTTTTTTCGCTATCTTTTTTCGAGAACCGCCTAAGGTTCCGACTAAAAAATGATTTTTGATTATCTCAATTATAGTTAAAGTATAATGTTACTTTATAAATACTAATGAATTAATGCATTAAAGTCAAGTAATGAGCCGCCCAACACGGGCGGCTCATTACTTGACTTCAATTAGTCCCCATGTTCTTCAAATGGATCTCTTAGTTGTTGAGAGGGTTGCCCAAAAGCGGTATATAAGGCGTACCCGGTAAAACTTACAAGTAAACCAGATATAAAGATGGCGACTAGGGTTGCTATTTCCATTATTATAAAATTTCAAGACCACAATGGATCTATGATAAGATCGGTTATTTACAACGGTATGATTTACAAAGTCAATAAAATTCAATCAATGCAATAGGATTTATGGCTACACAAACCGTTGAGAATAATTCGAGATCTGGTCCAAGACCAAGACAGACTGGTCTAGGAAGTTTATTGAAACCGTTGAATTCGGAATATGGTAAAGTAGCGCCCGGATGGGGAACTACCCCGTTGATGGGTGTCGCAATGGCTCTCTTCGCGGTATTCCTATCTATTATTTTGGAGATTTATAACTCTTCCGTTTTACTGGATGGAATTTCAATGAATTAGGTTCATAGGAATTGCGAAGTACTGTCTTTTCAATCCAAAGTGAATTACTTAGGACTAGGATTTTTAGGTCATTCCGGCAGTTTGACCGTGAAATTCCTTTGTTTCGGTATTTCCGGAATATGAGTGTGTGACTTGTTATAATTGATCCTATTGATAGTACAGAGAATGGGTCTGTCATCTTGAGAGAGATGGGTTTTGCCTCGTCGGATATTCATTCTAGTATCTGGAGCACGGAATATATGGAATGAAATAGATCAAGAAAAGAAATATTTAAACTATGATTCATACCTACTATTCAGTCAGACCTCGCGACCGGACTCAAAAAATTTCAAAGATTTCTTTTCTAATTTCTAATTATTCTTCAATTTTTTGTTTGCTTATTTTGACCAACGGACAAATGTTTCTATGGATTTAGAGTCATTTCATCTATTCATTGAATAAGTGATGATCAAAAGGTTTTTACTCAGATAACCCTTGGGCTTAGCTTAGGGACTTTATTCAATCATCGTGGTTCTAGTATGAATCTTAGGTTTCAATCGAATCATAGGGTCTCAACAAGAGAATTCCTAGCAATTAGAAACAAAAAGAAATCCACATTATACAAAAAATTAAAATTGAGAGACCGAGAAAATTCAAGAGGCCCGTAATGATCAACATAAAAACGAATGAAATGAGCTGACTTGATATTTTGGCATTGTCATCACTAAAGAAGAGCTTCGGTTTTTTTTGCACTTCGTCGTATTTTCAGAGAAGGTTGGATGGAGTACTAAGAAGAAGTTTCAAATTTCCTATTACATATCCGTTGCAACCAGTATTGGGGTGTTTTTGCTTGAGCTGTACGAGATGAAAGTCTCATATACGGTTCTCAGAGGGGGAGTTCCCTTGGTTTACCTATCTCAATAAAGTATATGATTGGTTCGAAGAGCGTCTCGAAATTCAGGCGATTGCAGATGATATAACTAGTAAATATGTTCCTCCACATGTCAACATATTTTATTGTCTAGGAGGAATTACGCTTACTTGTTTTTTAGTACAAGTAGCTACGGGGTTTGCCATGACTTTTTACTATCGTCCAACCGTTACCGAGGCTTTTACCTCGGTTCAATACATAATGACTGAAGCTAACTTTGGTTGGTTAATCCGATCAGTTCATCGATGGTCAGCAAGTATGATGGTCCTAATGATGATCCTGCACGTATTTCGTGTCTATCTCACCGGTGGGTTTAAAAAACCCCGCGAATTGACTTGGGTTACAGGTGTGGTTCTGGCTGTATTGACCGCATCTTTTGGTGTAACTGGTTATTCCTTACCTCGGGACCAAA